GAAAAAAATAAATAATAAACTATTAAATTATGGAAGTAAATATTCTTGCATTTATTGCTACTGCACTCTTCATTCTCATTCCTACTGCTTTTTTGCTTATAATTTACGTAAAAACAGTTAGTCAAAATAATTAATTTGAATAACATTTTACTATACAATGAAAAAAAGGAGTTGAATTTCTCCTTTTAAATGAAAGGAATGCATTAGACTCAGTATCATTAGTAGTATCCTAGGAGGCTGGCTAGTATGGTAGAAAGAGATCTTTTTCTACCATACTAGCCATTATGGTTATTGTAATGTAGAAAGATACAAGTGAAATATTTTAATATAAAGGAATGCAGCTATATCTCTCTTTTTCTTTATAAATGCCAATAAAAAAAAATGAAATAGAATATGAAATGTATGCACAGACTTTCTCAATTTCATTTGTTTCTTCGATCCATTTAATAGATCAAATTCCATGGAAACTTTTTCAGATTTCGAAAAGGGGTTACTCCATGGCTGATTAACGGCGTAAACCCCGATATAAAAATCGAAAATGAGTCAATAAAACAAAACATAAATCCAACTTCTAAAAAAAAATTGCCGCGCGGTCTAGAAAACTAAAACAATTAATACAGGTTGATAGCGTTTGATTATTACCGCAATTCAGAGTACTTCTAGAGTCCACTTCTTCCCCACACTACGAGAGAGAGGGAAAATGTAAAAACTACCATTAAACCAGCCCATGCGAGACTTACTATATCCATGTGAATTCTGTCCCCTATGAATATGAAGAAACTATTCCATTATTTTTCACTAATAATAGTGAAATCACTGGTGCAGAGTCAAAAAAGAGAGAGAGGTATTTGGTCACCATTGATGAACTACTCCATAAAATCCACTTATCTTATAATGAGTTATTCTTATTATAGACTTTCTAATTGAATCGACAAGATGTAAACGCAGGTAAACGAAAACTTTTCGAAGTATCCAAGGAATTTGACTCACATGTAGAAAGAATAATACTTTTTATTTCTTTTATCGTTTTTTTTTTAAGTAAAACGAAAGACAATTCTTAATCTAATCTAATATTTATTGAATGTCTGAGCATTTCGAGACTTTCATGAGTCTGTATCCAAAGTATTTTCCAAAACTATAACTATTAATTTAATCCCCTCGCTGGAACTCAGACCGACCCCCACACTACTTTACGTTTTTTTACGTTTTCCTTGAATCTGATAGGCAAAACTTTAGTTAGAGAATAGAACCTCTGGAGGCTTAGAATGATAAAAAGAAAGTATCCAGAGCCTTTTCCTACGTTTGTTATAGTTATCATAGGGGATTTCTAATCTGTTGTTGAGGCGGCACCCGGATTTGAACTGGGGAAAAAGGATTTGCAGTCCCCCGCCTTACCACTCGGCCATGCCGCCAAAACGCTGATAGAAACTCGATTTCAATTTTCTCTTTTTTTTCAACATATATTTTCAGTTACAAAATATAGAATCCAGTACAAATAAGAACCATTAACTATTGACTGTAAGTTCATGACCTTTTTTGAATTCAAATCTACATTTTTGGATTTCTAATAATATACGAAAATCATTAGAAATAGAAATCGTTTTCTAACTAAATCTATATTAAGTTTTTTCACTAAAAAAGAAATCTTCTTCAATTTCAATTATAACAGTAATTATTAGTATATGTAAACCCCAGAATCAGAACATACGTTACATTGTGTTATCAAGCTATAGCTCTATAATGGGGTATTTTCTCTCTTTAGGGATGCTTTTGAAGAGTAATTCTCAAATCAATTTTTCTATTTCCATTTTTCATTGAATAGATTGAAGAGAAAATTGAATTTTTGATAGAGCACAGCATGTGCTGTCCCAAATATAACTGTACCACAATAAAAGAAGAAAAAGAGACATATATATCCGTTATATCTGTGCATTCTTTTTTTTTTATAATAAATAATTTTTATATGAAATAAATAAAAAACACAGGTTTTCTATTTATTATATGTTTATTTCCTTGAACAGATCTAATCATGAATACATTTTTTTATGGTATGCAGTCGAATTCGAATATGTAATATCATAGGTGAAAATGAAATTACTTTTTTTCTAGTCTTTACAAAACTCCATAAGTTCCAGTGGTAGTTCTCAATTGTATTCCATTTGGATCTCTTTCTTAGAAAAAATTCCACGAGTCTCCGTTCATACGTATTTCATACATTCCATATATCTTGGAGTTGGATAAAATTTCATGTGATTCAGTAAACAGAATAGAAATTCCATTATTGCTAGATCGAATTCTATGGATATGATTCGGTGAAGAATGAGAGATGGGATTTTTTCAATAAACGGATAAATGGGAAATTCAAAAAAGATGCTCGGGGATGGAAAAGAGGGAACATCTACAATACCTGGATTTAATCAGATACAATTTGAAGGGTTTTATCGGTTTATTGATCAGGGTTTAATAGAAGAACTTTCTAAATTTCCAAAAATTGAAGATA